ATTTTTTTTTCTATTTGTTTGTATGTTATGATATTCTTGAGGGAATTTTGAAATTTATGGAATTAAGTATTATAAGTATTAAGTATAGATAATGACTAATAAAGAGTAATTTTTATTGAACAATATATGTCTTTCACATACAACGAGAAAAAGGAGTAACCTACCTTTTGAATGGCAGTTCCAAAAAAACGTACTTCTATGTCAAAAAAGCATATTCGTAGAAATCTTTGGAAAAAAAAAGGATCTTTAGAGGCAGTAAAAGCTTTTTCTTTAGCTAAATCTGTTTCCACCGGACAGTCAAAAAGTTTTTTTGTGCGACAAAAAAAAGTCTTGGAAAAATCTTAATTGACATGTTTCAAAGAACTTCCAAATTTCCATTTTTGAATTGTAAGACAAATGATTCCATTTTACTAAATTGTATTTGTATTTCACTTCTCATATTAGTTAGAGCTAGTTAATATGAAAAATAAGAATCTTTCTGTCTACTTGATTCAAAGTACTCAGTCTTGTGTATTTTATTCTTTTTTAGCATTTTTTTCGATTTTTTATAGTCTTTATATATCTCTATTCTATTCTATATTATATTCTATTTTAGTTATTTTCTTCTTTTTATTGTTTATGTTCTATTTTATTCTATTTATTTCAATTTCTATTGATTGATATTGAATTCGTGAAATGGTTTTTTCTTTCCTATGAATTGTGCTTTTCAAAATAGAAAAGCACAATTACGATAGACAAGGAAGAATCTGAATATTTCATTCTACTTTATACTAAGGTGTTGGATCTCAAAATCGTTAGAAAAGAATTATAAATTTTATACCCCGACTGAGAACGAAACTATTGAGTTATGACTCTTCTGGATAAACAAGAGCTAGGTTTCGAGTTTCTAGTACGGAAAAGTTGATTATTCAAACTGAACTTACGAAGATACTAATTAAGTATTATTGATATTTTCTTTATATTTAACATTTCCAGATGAATGGAAATGCATCTTTATTCATTGTTTCCTAAACTCTATTGAATATCGACAATTCAACATGAATTTACTATTGAATTTACTATATATAACTATATATATATATTATTTATTATTATTTAAGGTAAGCCGCCATGGTGAAATTGGTAGACACGCTGCTCTTAGGAAGCAGTGCTAGAGCATCTCGGTTCGAGTCCGAGTGGCGGCATAAAGAATTATTCATATTAATAATATAGACACAATAGATCTAATAGAATCTAAAAGAGAATATTTAAAATATTCTCTTTTAGATTCTATTTCATCCCCTCCCCGATTTCAATTATTTAAAAGGGACTCTTCTTTATGATATTTGCAACCTTAGAACATATATTAACTCATATTTCCTTTTCGATCATCTCAATTGTGATTCTGATTCATTTGATGAACTTATTAGTCTACGAAATCAAAGGATTACATAATTCGTCAGAAAAAGGGATGATAGCTACTTTTTTCTCTATAACAGGGTTTTTAGTTATTCGTTGGATTTCTTCGGGACATTTTCCCTTAAGTAATTTATACGAATCATTAATCTTCCTTTCATGGAGTTTATCCATTATTCATATGATTCCGTATCTTGGGAATCATAAAAATGATTTAAGCGCAATAACTGCACCAAGTGCCATTTTTACCCAAGGTTTCGCCACGTCAGGTCTTTCAACTGAAATGCATCAACCCGCAATATTAGTACCTGCTCTACAATCTCAGTGGTTAATGATGCATGTCAGTATGATGCTATTGAGCTATGCAGCTCTTTTATGCGGATCATTATTATCAGTTGCTCTTATAGTGATTACATTTCAAAAAAGAATCGATTCTTTTTTGAAAAACAAGAATTTTTTCAGTTTAAGGAAGTCGTTTTTCTTTGGTGATATGGAATATTTGAACCAAAAAGGAAGTGTATTAAAAAATACTTCTTTCTTCTCATTTCAAAATTTTTACAAATATCAATTAATTCAGCGTTTGGATTATTGGAGTTATCGTGTCATTAGTTTAGGGTTTACCTTTTTAACCATAGGCATTCTTTCTGGAGCAGTATGGGCTAATGAAGCATGGGGTTCTTATTGGAATTGGGACCCTAAGGAAACTTGGGCATTTATTACTTGGACCATATTTGCAATTTATTTACATACTAGAACAAATCCAAAATTGCAAGATCAAGGGACAAATTCGGCATTTGTAGCTTCTATAGGATTTCTCCTAATTTGGATATGCTATTTTGGGATCAATCTATTAGGAATTGGGTTCCATAGTTATGGTTCATTCCAATGAATATATAATTGAATAAAAGAAAATACATGAAGAATACATAAAAAAATCGTCTGATACACAATGTAATGAAAATTTGTGCGAGTTTTTGAGAACCGTTTAAATAGAGGAATTATTCAAAAGGTTCTCAAAAACTTTAGATGTATCTCATTACAATTATAATTCACCCTTCCCTTTTTTTTTCATTGTACAACGAAGAATCGTGCAAGAGAAGCCATCGAGAAACTACTAAACATGGTAAAGATTTTTGGCATTGGGATAGATATCCCCCCCATCTCTTCGAGATAAACAAAACGTATTCTATCACAACTTGTTCCTGCTAAGAAAAAAAGTGCAGCACCAATCAATCCATGAGAGAGTATTTGTAAAATGGCTCCATTAAGTCCCATGCCAGTTATAGAACCAATTCCTATAATTATGAAACCCATGTGAGATACAGAAGAATAGGCAATACGTTTTTTTAAATTGCGTTGACCGAGAGAAGTTGAAGCTGCATAAATGATTTGTATTATTCCTACTATCACCAACCAGGGAGATAATCTAGAATGAGCGTGAGCTAATAATTCCATATTGATCCGAATCAATCCATATGCTCCCATCTTTAATAATATTCCAGCTAAAAGCATACATGTACTGTAATGTGCTTCCCCGTGGGTATCTGGTAACCATGTATGTAGGGGTATCATCGGCGATTTGACAGCATAAGCAATAAGAAAACCAAAATAGAGTATTATTTCCAATGCTGCAGGATACGATTGATTAGCTAATTTTTCTAAATCTAATGTTGGTTCATTGGAACCATATAAACCCATACCTAGAACTCCTATTAAGAGAAAAATGGAACCTCCGGCAGTGCACAAAATAAACTTTGTAGCCGAGTACAGGCGTTTTTTTCCTCCCCACATGGATAAAAGTAAGTAAACAGGAATTAATTCTAATTCCCACATGATGAAAAAAAGTAAAAGGTCTCGAGAAGAAAATGATCCTATTTGGCCACTATACATTGCTAACATCAAGAAATAGAAGAATCGCGGATTTCGAGTAACTGGCCAAGCTGCTAAAGTAGCTAAAGTAGTGATAAATCCTGTCAGTAAAATGGGTCCTATGGAAAGTCCATCGGTTCCCAGTCTCCAGTGAAAATCAAAAAGATTGATCCATTTATAATCCTCCTTCAATTGGATTAATGGATCGTCCAATTGGAAATGATAACAAAATACATAGGTCATTAGAAGGAGCTCTAGGATACATATACATAGAGTATACCACCTATACACTTTATTTCCCCTATGAGGGAAAAAGACAATTGAAGAACCCGCGAATATGGGCAAAACAAGAAGTATTGTTAACCAAGGAAAAGAACTCGTGATAAAGACAAGATAAAATTAGACCAGAAAAGTCCGTACTCGAGAAAAGAAAATAGATTATTCTTCTCCCGAGCACGAAGTTTTGTCGGTAAAGAGGAATCAAATGATTCAAGTGGAGTTTTTTGTCACATATCAATAAGAAAGACCCATGCTGCGAGTTGTTTCATGCCATAAATAAACACGGACACTCAAAAAATCCGTTGGACAAGCGGATTCACATCTTTTACAACCTACACAATCCTCGGTTCTTGGCGCAGAAGCAATTTGCTTAGCTTTACATCCGTCCCAAGGTATCATTTCCAATACATCCGTGGGGCAAGCTCGAACACATTGGGTACATCCTATACATGTATCATAAATCTTTACTGAATGTGACATTGGGTCTATAAATTCCAGTTTTGAACACAAAAGATTTTCGATCTGGTAAAATAAGATAAGAAAATGAAATAAATCATAGATTTTCTATTGTAGACACCAGACGAATCAATGATTTATCAAAATTTGAAGAATCAATAGATTTTCTAATCTGTTTATGAGAAAGGGCCAAGATACTTTGATTTCCATTTCAATAATCATGAAATATGAGTTTACGAATTCAATTCATGTGAATTTTCCTATCTTTCTATTATATAGAAATAGAATTAAATTAAGGATATTCTGATATATTATATATCAGAATATCAGATAAATACGTTTGTTATTAGGTTAGTTATAGAATAAGTTCGTAACTATAAATCATAAATCTATATGAAAAAAGAGAAGAAAGAAAAATAAAAATATTATATTATCTTAATATTCTAATTCTATTAGATTCTATTTAGAATATTCTATCTAAAAGTCTTATGTTTTGATTTCTATGTGAAAATAGAAGAATTCTAACTAATTATTCAGCAAATTCGATTGATTGATACGAGTTGATTTTCTGTTACGATGGATCGACGAAACAATAGCTAGCCCAATAGCTGCTTCAGCAGCCGCAATAGCTATAACAAAGATTGAGAAGATTTCTCCTTTTAATTGCCGACTATCAAATATATCGGAAAATGTGACAAGATTTAGATTCACCGAATTCAGTATAAGCTCAAGACACATAAGTGCTCTAACCATGCTTCGGCTTGTGATCAGTCCATAGATACCGATAGAAAATAAATAAACACTTAGAAAAAGTACATGCTCTAACATCATTGATAAATCCCTCATCTATCTCGATTTATTTCAATATGAACAAAAATGAAACCGATTCAGTTGACTAGACTAGAAGAATTACATAACAAAAGAAGATATTCACAGTAGATTGAAACAAAATAGATTAAATCCATTTTCATTCTTTCATTTGAAAAAAGGAAGTTCTTATTTCTTATTATATTAGAATTCTATTATTGACGAGCCATAGTAATTGCACCTATCAAAGAAACTAAAAGAATTATAGAAATGAGTTCAAAAGGGAGATAAAAATCTGTGGATAAATGAATCCCAATTTGTTGAACGTTACTTATTAAGTCCTGTTCTATAATCTGATTTGATCTTGTAGTCCGAAAAATTCCGGACCATGACGTATCTGGGATAGTAGTCATTAATGAAAAAAAAATACTTGTACAAACCAGCGAAGTGATTCCTATCTCCAAAGTTGAATATCTATTTCTATTTTATAGTATTGAAATCTCAATTCATTTTTTATCTATTTTCTAGAAAATAGATAAAAAAGAGTTCATGTTCCACCGAATCACACGTAGAGATATTGCTAACACACATAGAGTTAATGGTATTTCATAACTAATTGATTGAGCTGCAGCTCGTAGACCGCCTGAAAAGGAATACTTATTATTTGATCCATATCCTGACATAAGAAGACCAATGGGGACAATACTTGAAAAGGCAATCCATAAAAAAACACCTATACTGAGATCAGCTAAAACAAGGTGATATCCAAAAGGAATTACTAAATAACTTAGTAGAATTGATATAAACCCTATAGAGGGTCCGACCCTAAATAAACGAATATTACCTCTAGATGGAAGAAGATCCTCCTTCAAAAGTAGTTTGGTCCCATCCGCTAAAGCTTGAAGAATTCCTAACGGGCCGGCATATTCAGGTCCAATACGTTGTTGTATTGCTGCAGATATCTTTCTTTCTAACCACACAATGACTAATACCCCCATTGTGATTCCTAAGACAAGGATTAAAATGGGGACAAAAATCCATATGAATCCATAGACTTCTTTTAAGGATTCTAATATATAAAAAGAATTAATAGTTTGTACTTCTGTCGTATCAATTATCATTTCAACGATCAACTTCTCCCATAATGATATCTATACTACCTAGTATCGTCATGATATCAGCCAATTTCATTCTTTTAACTAGCTGGGGAAGAATTTGCAAATTGATGAAACCGGGTGGACGAATTTTCCATCTCCAGGGGAAAACACTACTATCTCCTATTAAATAAATTCCTAATTCTCCTTTTGGGGCCTCTACCCTTACATAAAGTTCTTGTTTTAACAATTCAAAATTGGGTGAAAGTTTTTTAGTAATAAATCTATATTCAAAATTATTCCATTCGGAATCCTTTGTCCTATGAAAACGCCGGTTTTCTAAATTTTCATAAGGTCCTCCAGGAATTCCTTCTAGAGCCTGTTGAATGATTTTTATGGATTCTTGCATTTCACCGATTCTTACTAAATAACGAGCTAATGTATCGCCTTCTTTTTGCCATTTGACTTCCCAATCAAATTTATTGTAACACTCATAGGGATCAACTTTACGAAGATCCCATTGGATTCCAGAAGCTCGTAACATTGGTCCTGATAAACCCCAATTTATTGTCTCCTCCCCACCAATAATGCCCACTCCTTCAACTCGTTCCAAAAAGATGGGATTTCGCGTAATGAGCTTTTGATACTCAACAACTTCTGTTAAAAAATAATCACAGAAATCAAAACATTTATCTATCCAGCCATAAGGTAAATCCGCAGCTACTCCTCCGATGCGGAAATAATTATGCATCATCCGCATACCTGTGGCGGCTTCGAATAGATCATATATTAATTCCCTCTCTCTTAAAATATAGAAAAAGGGAGTCTGTGCACCAATATCGGCCATAAAAGGGCCAAGCCATAACAAATGGGAGGCTATACGGCTCAGCTCCAGCATAATAACTCTGATATAACTGGCCCTTTTAGGCACTTGAACACTTTCCAATCGTTCTGGTGCATTTACTGTTATTGCTTCTGTGAACATAGTAGCTAAATAATCCCAACGTGTTACATAAGGCAAATATTGTATAATTGTTCGGTTCTCCGCTATTTTTTCCATCCCTCTGTGTAAATAGCCCAATATAGGTTCACAGTCAATAACATCTTCACCATCCAGAGTAACGATCAGCCGAAGAACACCATGCATTGATGGGTGGTGAGGACCCATATTGACTATTATGAAATTTTTTCTTGTAGCCGGTACAGTCATATTTTTTTCCTTAATTCATTATTTCATGAAATTCTTAAAATGAAAAATAAAAAAAAAAATAATAACTGAAACTAATAAAATAAGAAAAGAATGAAAAAAATAAAAAATAACAAGGATAATGATAATAAGAATAAAATAATAAGAAACTCAAATAAGAAATTCAAATTTAATTAACGAGTTTTTGGTTCCCGAATATCTAACTGATCCATTAATTTCTTATAACGCACTTTCTTTTTCTTTGACAAATAAGTCAATAATCGTTGACGTTTTCCCAGAATTCTTCGTAGACCTCTTTGCGATAAAAAATCTTTTTTGTGCAATTCTAAATGTGAAGTAAGTCTCCGTATCTTACTGGTGAAATGGAATACTTGAAATTCAACAGACCCACTATTTTCTTCTTTTTCTTCTTGTGTAATAACTGAGATGAATGAATTTTTGACCATAAATTAAGATTTCTATCTTTCTTTTCTGTGAATTTTACGGATCAGGAAAAATAATAATATTTCTTATGTCAGTTATTTTCATCTAGTATACATCAAAATTGGATTTCATTCATATACTACTTTGTTTTTTCTTTATGTGGTTTATGTTTCTATGTTTTGTATATTTGATCCAAATCTACAAAACATATATGTATTCACGAAAGAAAACAATTTCTTTTTATTTTACTTAAAAGGATTCCGTTATTCCTAATGAGAATTGATACACTATGAAATCAGCATCATGTAGTAGAATGTTACACAGTGTATATGTTTCGGCTTTCATCTATGAATCTACCAAATATGTTACACGATATGTAGGAAATCCACTATAGATTTTTTTCATTTTTCATTGGAATTGAATTCATTCTGAATTGTGAATACATATGTATTCTTGACATACTGAAACGACTGCTGTTATTGGTATCAAACCAATAGCGATTCATACAAGCTACATCTTCTAATCGAAAATTGGGCCAAAGAAACAATTTGAATTTCATGAAATCTTTTCTATCTGTATTAATATGTTTGTCCTCATTCAAAAATTGTCCACAGTTTCTTATTTTCTTTTCATTGCAAAATATTGTATTTCTATCCACAACATGAAAATTCCGGGAATTGAAACAAATTCGAATTCGAAATTCTCTACGACGTCTGGGAGATAGAATATTTTCAGGAACAAGTAAATCATAATGATTTTTTTCTCCACTCAAAAATATGTTGCTGTGTCGTGCAATGGATTTTTCAAACCCCCCTTTCTCAATATATCTTTTTTTTGTGTATTTTTTCTTTGTTTGATGCTTTTTCTTATCGACCAATGAAATATCCATAGTTTGATATATAATAGATTTTCCTTTCCTTTGTATAGATAGACAAATTGGTTCAATAATAAATATTCCCTTTCTTATCAATTCTGCAAGAACTAGGTCCTTTTGAATCAGCATTTCATCTATATTTATTTCACCTCTTTGAATCGAAGATATAGCAATTTCCTTTGGATTTCTTAGTCTAAGTAGGAGACAATATATCCTGATATTTTTCATTATTTCTTTCTTCAAGGGATCAGCCCATCTTAGTTGAAAAAGTAAATATTTTTTCAAAAAGAAATCTAGTTCCATTTCATTCTTGCTTTTATATTGTTTCTTTTTTAGAACCTTTTTCATTTCTAATCTTGCGTAATCTTCTTCAACAGTTTTTTGATTTTCTTTTTTTATTTTTCGTAGATTCCATACAAGATTTCCTTGGACCTGTTGTTCATTCTCTTCCTGCTTGGAATTTCCTAATTCACGATTTTTTTTTTTATTAGATGATTTCTTTGGATTTACGTTAATGCTTTTACTTTTTTCATTTATAGAAAAATGAAAAAAGAGTGATTTGATTGGGATGATCCAAGGTTTAATTTTATATACATCAAAAAGTAGCACAAATTCTGGGAAGAACCAAGTTTCTAGATTGGATATAGTATCATGATTTGATGCGGTATCATAGAACCTTTCTTTATTCATTCCCATGCAATCAAAAAAGAAACTTTTTTGATTGCATGGTTTGATCTCTTGATGAATTGTAGGAAAAAAAAGATCTTTTTTTTCCATTTTTTTTAAATTCTTAATTTCAGTCTTAGTATCTTTCTGAATCTTGATACCAATATGTACATCGGTCCAGATCTCAATATTATTTATAAAACAAAGATGAAGAATTCTACAATCAAGATATTTTCTATCCAAATTTGTATTCCTATCAATAAGATATCCTTTTTCTAGATAATTATTACTAGGTATACTTACCAATACATAAAATGATTCAGGTTTCGATATATTGAAATGAGATGGAATTTCTTGGTCCCCGTTTATTTCTAATGTTGATCCAGAAATGTATAAATTAGGAAGGTTTATGTATTTATATGAGAAAAGATCATATCTGTAATGTTTTTTCCATTTGTCTTTTTGACTCATAAATGAATTTGCTGCATAGTCATCTTTTTTCATGGAATAAATAAATTGGTATTTTTGATATAAATCCAATTGGTTTGATTCCTTGTTTTGAATCATACGATGTTTATTGATTCTATTTCGCCATTCTTTAGGTACTAATGGAGACCTTTTTTTTTGAGATAAATCGTATTGATAATGACCTTTTAACCAATTTTTCCATTCGTTCATTACATACGTATGAATTTTATTATGTGAGTTAAATATTCCATGTATCATACAATAGTCTTTTAAATTATCCTTAAAAAAAGGATAACTCCCTTGATATTTAAGTACAGGTCTCAATTGATACTTATTAAGTAATTGGTTTTGTGATATTTTGTAAAAAACATATGCTTGGGACAGGGAAGATAAGTTCCAATAAGTATTGGAATTTTGATTGCTATTCGTAGTATTATCAGTATTTGAAAACGATTTGAATTTTTTTAGAGTCAAAAGAAAATTCATTGTATTTTGATTTGTTTCATCAATTCCTTCTTGTTCTTGATTTATTTCATTGTTGTAAATGGATTTAGTAAAGATCTTTTTTGTTGATTCAAAGAAAAGTTGTGCATTTATCTTAGAAACGGTAATGGTACATAGCAAAATATCTATGTATATTTTTTCAATGAATGATTTGATAAAGTAGTGTGATTTACGCATTAATCGGATATTTTTCCTTTTTAATATTTTCAAAATATGTTTCTGTGATCCCGATCCTTTATTATCAGAAATTAGAACTATTTCTTTTTTTTTCTTGTCTTTTGCGGTTTGTATCAATTTGATTCTTTCATTCTTCTTGTCTATTAGTGAATAATTTAACCAATTCATCGTTCGATTTAGAACGGACGATTCGCGAAGAATCTTATTATTTCTTTTGAAATCTTTTTTGTTTTCGTTCGGTTCATATACTTTTTCTTTCCTTAATTTAAATAAGAAAATTGGATTTACTTTCTCCAGTTTTTTCATTATTAGTTTGATAATTTGAACGACCCCTTTTGTTTTTTCTTTTATAATTTTTAGAAAGGATTTTATTTTTTTATTTAAAGATTTTAAAACTTTTGAAAATTTATTTTTCACCTTTTTTTTTCTTTTTTGGAGTTCTTTATAAATAGGTTCAAAAAAAAAAGGTCGTTTTCGGGGAGAACCAAAGGGAAGTTCCGCTTCCATTCCCCAGACTGTTAAAAAACAAAAATTTGTTTTTTTCTCTTCTTTTTTCATTAGATCTCTATGATGAGATTGTGCCTTAGATTTTCTCCAAGGTTTTAGACAGAAAGGATATAGAATCTTTATCTGAATACCATCTATTAACCAATCTTGGGGAAATTCTGTTTCTGATAATTGAACACCATTATAGGTGCATTTAATATGGATTTCTCTATTCCATTCCTTAAAATCCTCGTCCCACTCGGGAATTTGGAATAATAACATACGGAAAAGGTTTTTGGCTATTATTAATGAAGGCAATAGAATGTATTTTCTAAGAAAAGATTGGGTTATTAACATCAAACTTCTTATTACTTGAGTAAATATAAAAGCATCCCAAGCTTCTGATATTTCTATCTGTTCGTTTTTATATCTTTTTTCCTCTTTCTTCTTTTCTTCTTTTTTATCGTCATTTTCCAAATAGGAAATTTTGAATTCTGATTCTTGTTCTTTGCCCATCCAATTCCTAAAAATTAGATTCTTCATTTCGTTGATATCAAAAGACGAAAAAAAAAACATTTTGTCTAGACGATCCAAAAAAAGTGGGGAATGTACATTTACTTGAAAGAGGTCCCAAATAACTGTTTTACGTCTTTGAGCGCGCATGGATCCTTTGATTAGATTGCGACGAAAATCCGATTGTTGTGAGTAACGTATCAAAGCCACCTCTCCCTCTTCCATTGGATCATTGTTTTTCTCATTGTTACTAGTATTCTGAATACTAGAAATAGAATTGGTATTCTGATCATTCTCGTTATAAATTATCACAAGTTTGGCTCTTCTTGAATGAATCTCATGATCGTCTTCCTCCAATTCTTCTCCATTTTCTTCTTCCTCTTCTTCCAAACTCTCGGTTAATTTGTATGACCATCGAGAAACCTTTTTACTGACTTCTTCTATTCTAATTCCAATAGATTTTTTTTTCATTGTTTCTTGATCTTTTGTATGTGTTGTAATTACATCAAATACAAATTGCAAATATTTTGCTTGACTTTCTGAATCAATTCCTTTTTCTTCTTTAGAATTCAAAAATGATTGATGGTGGAGTTCTACGGAATCATTAATCAGTAGATCATGAATCTTATTTATAAAAAAAAATTCTACTAAATCTTCTGTATCTGTATAAGTATTCATGATTACGCGTGAATCTAATTCTTTTCTCGTTCCTCGATATGGTCCGTTGAAAAAAGGATCATATGCTTTTGGCAAGCATTTTTTTTTTTTTTCATCATCACATAATATGGTTCTTTTTTCAAGCATATCCAGACTAGAGGATCCCTCATTTTTTTCTAGAATTTGGATTCGTCTTTTCAATTCATTGTTCAAATTGCACTTTTTTTTTTCATTAGTATAAATCCAAGAATTATAAAGATCTTCGTCGTATAGTTTTTCTATTATGTATAAAGAAATTCTTTGTTCTAGCATTTCCGAAAAAGTCGATAAACTGGGCGGATATGTAAAGGATATTATTTGTTTCCCATCACTTGTACATGTAAAAAAAAAAAATTGTGACATTTCATTGCGTAAAGCATTTTCTAATTTCTTATTTTTTATATATCGTAATGGACGATTCCATCGCTTAAAATCAAAAAGAAAAGAGACAAAAGTTTTTTCAACCCACATATTCATTCTTTTCTTTTTCTCTTCTTTCAGTCTTCCCAATTCCCAATTCTCTTGATGGGTCTCCAGATCAGAATCTTCGTAAACTGGGCTATCTTGATCTTGATAGCGTGCCTCT